AGTTTCCTCCCAGACTAAAACTTGTAAAGTATCTTAAATTAACCTATGCAAGAAGGTTTACTGCACCCAGGAAGGGTCTACTCCCCCCCCCCGAGCCTATTATTTTTTACTTATATATTAATAAATAATTTAATATATTGTTTATGATAAAGTTTGATTCTGGCTTTAAAGGTTGCTTTTTCTAAAAATTGTATGCTTTATTTTATTTAATAAAATTTGGTGCAGTAATTAATATTAATTTTTACTTAAGTAGATTTAGTTATAGAATAAATAGAGGGTTAATATTGTGCCAGCATCCGCGGTCATACAATATTCTAAAGTTACTTATTTCAGTGAAGTTCTTTTTCTTTGTGAATTATGTTTAACATAACAAAGGTGAAATTTGTATTTTTATGTAGATTTTTTTTAAGACTAGATTAGAGTATTTAAAAAACTGGGATTAGATACCCCACTATTTTACTTTATTTTTCTTGGGTAGTAAAATTAAAACCTAAAGAATTTGGCGGTTCTTAAACTTACTAGAGGAACCTGTCCTGTAATCGATAGTCCACGATTCTATTAACCTACTTTTGTTTCAGCTTATATACCGCCGTTTAGTGAACTAAATCAATAGATTCTCTCAATTAATTAGTTAAATAAATCAGGTCAAGGTGTAGCTTATGAGTAGGAAGAGATGGGTTACAATGAAAATTCACACGGATAGATTTTCTTAGGTTAATCTTAAAGGCGGATTTAGAAGTAAATTTTAATTATTTGAAGAAAGCTCTTGAGAATGTACACATCGCCCGTCGCTCTCTTGTCTGAAGAGATAAGTCGTAACAAAGTAGATTAATCGGAAGGTTAATCTTGAAAGAAGAAAGGAGTTTGAATAAACATTTTACTTACACTAAAAAAATCTTATTAATTTAAGCTTTCTTATAATTAATCGGTCCTTTCTTTTATTTAAATTATTATTTTATTAGTATAAAAATCAAAATTATTTAGAGGATACAATATTACCGTGAGGGAATAATATTTTTATAGAGAAAAAGTCATTTTTTGTACCTTTTGTATCAGGGTTAATCTAATTTTTATTTTAATAAAGTTTTCCCGAAAGTAGGTGATTTATTTCCTTTTAATGTTTCTGTGTCATAAGTTTATTTAAGAAGAGAATCGTTGTTATAAATAATTCGGACCTATATATCTGGTTAGCTGCCTTTCCTTTTAGAGGTAACCAATATTCTTGGTTTATTTAATAGGGGATGAGCTCTTTTAACAATTATATTATTTAATTGATTAGTTGAAAATTGAGGCTTAGAAATTGCCCTTTTGTAATAATTAACTCAACTCTTTTTTTAATTTTATAATAATTAAGATTCTGAGCAGCTTACCTATAAAACTCAACTGTTAGGAAAAGAATGGTTGAATTAGTAGAATAAGATTTTATTCTTAAGTATTAATTACTGTAGAATGACGAATAAACTAAAAAAGGAACTCGGCAAATTTAGTTTCCGCCTGTTTAACAAAAACATGGCCTTTTATCTTTTTAAGGTCTGGCCTGCCCACTGATATTGAAGGGCCGTGGTATACTGACCTGCGAAGGTAGCATAATCATTTGCCTTTTAATTAGGGGCTGGAATGAAGGGTTTTACGAGAAACTTTCTGTCTCTTTTAGTAATTTGAATTTAATTTTTTGGTGAAAAAGCTAAAATTTTCTTGTAGGACGATAAGACCCTATAGATCTTTATAGAATTTCTCTTAAAATTTTTAGTTTTAAGTAATTTTAAGATTAGTCTATTTTGTTGGGGCGACAATGAGTGATGATTTATCTCTCATATTTATCTTACAATTATCATTGGGTTTTGATCCTTTAGTGAATTAAGATTAAGTTACCTTAGGGATAACAGCGTAATTTTTCTTGAGAGTTCTTATCGACAGAAAAGTTTGCGACCTCGATGTTGGTTCAGGATTCCTTTTGGGCGCAGTAGTTCAGAAAGGTAGTCTGTTCGACTATTAAATTCCTACGTGATCTGAGTTCAGACCGGCGTAAGCCAGGTTAGTTTCTACCCTCAAGATTTTTAGATTAGAGTAGTACGAAAGGACCCTTTAATCTTTTGTACCAATTTGGCAGATTAATGCATTAGATTTAGGATCTAATTATAAGAAATTCTTAATTGGTAGCCGGGGGGCTTTGTTTTTATTAGTTATTCTTCAGATTGTTTTGGTTCTTGTAGGTGTTGCATTTCTTACTTTATTAGAACGTAAGATTTTAGGTTACATTCAACTTCGTAAAGGTCCTAATAAAGTAGGTTTTATAGGTCTTCTTCAGCCCTTTGCTGATGGAATTAAGCTTTTTTCTAAAGAATTAACCCTCCCCTCTATTTCCAATTTTTTGCCGTACTTATTGTCTCCTATTGTCTCATTAGTTCTGTCTCTCATAGGATGGTCTCTTGTACCTTATATAGGATATGGTTATATATTTAACTATTCAGTTATCTTGTTTTTGTGTATTGTCAGAGTAAGTGTCTACTCCGTAATGGTTGCAGGTTGATCATCTAATTCAAAGTATTCTTTATTAGGAGGTATTCGTGCAGGGGCCCAAACGATTTCTTATGAAGTGTCTCTTATTTTAATTTTGCTTTCTCCAATTTTTCTGTGAGGTAGATTTAAGTTTCAAGATTTTATTTTCAATAAGTTTTATCTAGGTTGATTTGTTTTTTTAACTCTTCCCCTTGCTTTTTGTTGATTTGTTACTATCTTAGCTGAGACTAATCGGACTCCTTTTGATTTGGCAGAAGGTGAATCTGAGCTCGTCTCCGGATTTAATACCGAATATATAGGGGTCGGATTTGCCCTTATTATGCTGGCTGAGTATAGAAGAATCTTATTGATATCTTTTTTATTCAGTTTAGTTTTTTCCGGGTTAACAGTTATTTTATTTTTGCTGTCTTGCTATTATTTTCTTTGAGCTCGTGGGTCTTACCCTCGTTATCGTTATGATAACTTAATATCACTTTGCTGAAAAAGCTTCTTACCAATTTCTATTATATTTCTTATATTTTTTTGATCAATTTCAAATTTTTCTTAAATCTCTGGTTGGTTCAACAACCTTGTGCTGCTTTCAAAACAGCTGCTTAATCAGCCAAGAGATTAGATTTCTAGTATTTTGTCGTTAAGCTTTAAGAAGAGTGGTGCTAAGATAAAATATCTAAAATAAACAATTGTGAGTACTTGACCGATTAGAATGTATGGATCTTCTACTGGGCGAGCTCCAATTCAAGTGAGAAGAATTACCACTGTAATTAATGCTCAGAATATAACTTGTATGATTGGGTAAAAAGACAATCCTCGGAACTTTGGATTAAACGTAAAGGGCATAGAAATTAAGATTATAATCGATAACACAAGTGCAATTACTCCTCCTAGTTTATTAGGGATTGAACGAAGAATAGCATAAGCAAAAAGAAAATATCATTCTGGTTGAATATGTACTGGGGTGACTAATGGGTTAGCTGGTGTAAAATTATCAGGATCTCCAAGAAGGTTCGGGTAAAGAAGGGACAGAGAAATTAAAATTATTAGCATAATAATAAAGCCAACAATATCCTTGAAAGAAAAATAAGGGTGAAAAGGAATTTTGTCAATATTTGCATTTAACCCTAGGGGATTTCTCGAGCCCGTTTGATGTAAAAACAAAAGATGGATTATAGTTACTCCTGCAATAGCAAAAGGCAAGATGAAGTGAAATGTAAAAAACCGAGTTAGGGTGGGGTTATCAACTGCGAATCCCCCCCATAATCATTGCACAATATCTGTCCCTACATAGGGAATAGCTGAAACTAAATTTGTGATAACTGTAGCCCCTCAAAAAGATATTTGTCCTCATGGAAGTACATACCCCAAAAAGGCTGTTCCTATAAAAAGAAACAGCAAAATTACTCCAGTAGATCATGTTTCTAAGTAGCGATAAGAACCATAATAAATTCCCCGTCTTACATGTAAGTACGCACAAATAAAGAAAAAAGACGCCCCGTTAGCGTGTAGGGAGCGAAGAAATCACCCATAATTCACATCACGGCAAATATGGGCTACTCTTGAAAAAGCTAAGTCTACACTTGCTGTATAGTGCATTGCCAGGAAAAGGCCCGTTACGATTTGAGTAATTAGGCACAATCCTAGAAGAGAGCCGAAATTCCATCAAATTGAGATATTAGATGGTACAGGAAGGTCTACTAAGGCAGAATTGGCAATTTTAAGAGCTGGATGGGTTTTTCGTAAAGATAACATTATATAGAAGACCGAAGTGGTTTTTTATTTATATTTAAAAACTCAACAATGAGAATTAATGTTAAAAATAAGTAAATTGTTATAAAGATATATATAAGAGATGATCTTAAATTAATGATTGATTCAATTTGTACCACAAAATTTTCTTCATTAATAATTGTTGGATTTCTCTCTATTATTAAATAAAAGATTCTTGATCTTACTATAACAATCATGAAAGAGGAAATGTCAAATATGAATTTCTCATTAGAGCTTAGGGATGCTACATACATAAATATTACTAAAATTCCCCCCAGGAAAATTAAAAATAAAATTAATGGTACTCAATAGGATACTTGTCTAATAATTAGACAAATTAATAGAGTTTGTACAAACAGTGAAAGAGCAAAAGAAAGGGGATGATTAAGGAATAACATAAGGGAGGTCACTATTAAAATTATTAAGTAAATATCAAGAAATAGTTTATAAAAATACTAACTTTGGAAGTTAGAGATACCTTTGGGTTTTCTTGAAGACTAAGAGAGATTACCCTAATTTCGGCTTACAAGACCACTATTATAATTTAATTACTTAGTCAATTATTTCAATTATGATACTTACCTTTTTTCTATCATTAATTATTTTTTTATCAAGAACTAAACATTTATTAGTTACTCTTTTGTGTCTTGAGTTTTTAATTCTTCTTTTGTTTTACTACATATATATATCAACCTATTTTTCTTTCCTGAGAAGCTTTTTCTTCCTTGCTGTTTCAGTTTGTGAGGGTTCTTTAGGCCCGTCTATTCTTGTTTCCTTAGTGCGTTCTTCTGGCTCAGATTTAATTAGTTTGCTAAATGATTAAGAACTATTTTTTTCCGTTATCTTTTTTATTTTTCTTTTTCCTTTTAACTTTGTTTCTTGATTTTTTGAGAACTTTATCCTCATTACTAATTATACTAAGAGCTTGAATTTTTTTATTAATAGTTCTTTCACTAAAACCTTCCTCTCAATTAATATATATAAGTCTTCTCTGCTCTTTGTTCATTTTATTAGTTCTCACCTTTACTAGATCTTCTTTAATTTCATTTTATATTTTTTTTGAATCTTCCCTTATTCCTACTATGTTACTTATTATGGGATGAGGTTATCAACCTGAGCGTCTTCCCTCTTCTCTTTATTTTTTGTTTTATACTCTAATCTCTTCCCTTCCTCTTTTATTTATTATCCTTGGATTTAACAGTGAATATCAGACAAGTTTCCCATATTTTCTGCCCTCAGTAGCAGATTCTATCTTTCAAGTATTTCTTATTCTTGCCTTTTTAGTTAAATTGCCTATTTATTTAGGTCATATTTGACTTCCAAAAGCTCATGTAGAAGCTCCTGTTACTGGTTCAATAGTACTAGCTGCTATTTTACTTAAGTTAGGTGGATACGGTCTTTTTTTAGTTCAGACTTTTATTTTAGAAAGACCAATTAGATTAATTATTATAATTTCCCTTTTAGGGGGAATCTATAGATCTATCCTATCCCTCCGACAGACTGACGTGAAATCTTTAATTGCTTATTCATCCGTTGCTCATATGTCTTTTGTTATTGTAGCAATACTATTAAATAATATTTATTTAAATATGAGTTCAATTTATATGATAGTGGCCCATGGAGTTTGTTCCTCTGGCCTTTTTTATTTAAGATACTTAGTTTATAAACGTCTCGGATCTCGAAGTTTTTTATTAACTCGGGGGGTTTTGGTGTTTCTTCCTTATTTGACTTTGTGATGATTTCTCTTAATTGTTTTTAACATAGGAGTACCTCCTTCTTTTAATTTATTTGCCGAGTTATTTATATTTTTAGGGGTTTCTTCTATTAGCTTATTTTACACTTTTATAGCTGGATTGGTTTCTTTTTTTTCTGCTTGTTATTGTTTTTATTTGTACTCTTCTTCTTCGCATGGCCTGGGCCTTAAACTTTCAGTTTTTTCCGACTCTAAAATTATTGAATTATTACTTTGTAGATTGCATTTTTTCCCTCTTCTTCTTTTAATCAATCTCTACTATTGTAATTTATATAGAATGTTAGTTTGTGGAACTAAAAGAGTTTTTAGCCAATGGTATTGAAATACTTTATTTATAGAAACTTTCTTTTAATTTTTTGTTTAATTATACTGTTTCTTTCTTTCTATTCTTTTTTAAGAGATTCAATCCTATATTTTAAGCTTTCATTTTTAGATCTCAATTATCAAATTCTCGGGGATTGGATTTCATTTTCTTTTTTATTTTTAGTGGGTTTAATCTCATCTCAAGTATTAAAATATTCAATCTACTATATAAGAGGAGAAGTTTACTATAATCGTTTTGGCTATTTAGTAGTTTTGTTTGTTCTTTCAATGATATTTCTAATTATCTCTTCTGATGGTTTAAGACTTCTATTGGGATGGGATGGATTAGGGATTACATCCTATGCTTTAATTATATTCTATTCAAACCCCAAATCTTCTTCTAGAGCAATAATTACTGCACTCAGAAACCGAGTAGGAGATGTTTTGATCCTTTGAGGGCTAGGGTTATCTTATTTTCTGGGAAGTTGAGATTACTTATACTTTACTTTAGAGTCAGGATTTGCCTTTGTTCTTCTTTTATTAGCTTCTTTAACTAAAAGAGCTCAAATCCCCTTCTCTGCGTGACTTCCTGCAGCTATGGCTGCCCCAACTCCAGTTTCTTCTTTAGTTCACTCTTCTACTCTAGTAACAGCAGGCATTTATTTAATGATTCGCCTATCCCCTATTTTTTCCCTTTCAGGGTCTTCTATTTTACTATTTCTAGGTTCAATTACTGCTCTTTTTTCAGGATTTGTGGCTTTAGGCGAGTATGATTTTAAGCGAATTATTGCTCTTTCAACTTTAAGACAATTAGGAGTGATAATGTTTTCTTTAGGCTTAGGGTACCCCCTTTTATGTTATTTTCATCTCTTTACTCATGCACTTTTTAAGGCTTTATTATTTATATGTTCGGGTGTAGTAATTCATGCCTCTGGTGGAGTTCAAGACATTCGTCGTTTAGGGGGTGTTCTTTCAATATTACCTTACTCTTCATTCGTACTAAGAGCCGCTTCTTGTAGACTTATAGGGTTTCCTTTTTTAGCCGGGTTTTATTCAAAGGATTTAATTATTGAGTCTTCCGAAATATCATTTATGTTATTTCCTTCTTTCTTGATTATTTTAGCAGCTCTTTTTACTTGTTTCTATTCATTTCGTTTATTAAAAATTTCTATCACAGCCTTAACTCATAATTTTACTCATTTTACTAAGGGGGAGGATGGTCTCTATATTGGACCCCTTTTTGTTCTTTATTGGGGGGCTATTCTTGGAGGTTATCTATTTTACTGATTTTATTTAGGCTCAGAGAGAATTTTAGTTGGTTATTTTGAAAAGTTTATTCTATTCATGTTTTTGTTTACTGGTATTTTTCTTGGTTTATTTTATGATTTAAAGATGCATAGATTTTTTTCTTTCCTTAATTCTATAGGTTATTTACCTACTTTAACTGGGAAATCTAGCTTTTTTATCCTAAAATATGGAGATGAAATTACCATAACAGGAGATCAAGGATGGCTGGAATTTTTAGGTCCTGACTCTTCAGTTAAAATAAGAAGATTTATTAGAACAATTCTTAGATATTTTACAAGATCTTCTTACAAAATCATGATTTTAGTTTCTTACTTGGTATTAATATTTTGTTAATCTTTATAGCTTAATTAAGAGCATAACACTGAAGATGTTAGGGTGAATCATTTCTAAAGATATTTAAGAGATTTAATCTATTTGTACATTGAAAATGTACTGTAATTTTTATACTACTTAAATTAGATAAAAGGTAGAGTTAAACTACCTAATTAAAAAGTTAGCAGCTTTTAATTGACCCACTTTATCTCTTTGTGGGGTTACCAAACCAATCTTCTCAGTAACAATGAGACGCTTCATATAGCTTCCTACAAAGTCTCTTTAGATTAGGACCAATGGTCTAATTTCAGGTCGAAACTGAACTTGATAATCAATTCTAACCTTGAGAGCGAGTAACTACTTTCTTTAAGATGCAAACCTAATGTTTTAGATAAAACTACACTCCTATTTAATTCAAGATAAAGCACCCTCCTTTCATTCGTATAGAACACCAATTAGTAAAATTAATATAAATAAAAAAATTGAAATAGCCACTGGTTTATATAAATAAATAATATTTATAGGAAGCAGAAGCGCAATTTCGACATCAAAAATTAGAAAAATTAATGTGATAATAAAAAATCGTAACGAAAAAGGCATGCGGGATGAATTTTGAGGGTCAAATCCGCATTCAAATGGGGATCTTTTTTCGCGGTCAATTCTTAATTTCTTATTAATTAAAGTTCTTAAAATTATTATAATTGTAACTAGAATAATAATTAGTGTTCATATTAAGCCAATTAAAACAATTATCTCTTCCCTTGGGGAGCTTTTGATTGGAAGTCAAATATATTTTTTATACTAAAGAGATATTCCCCTCATCAATAGATAGAGACATACAAAAATAATCAAACAACATCAACAAAATGTCAATATCAAGCTGCGGCTTCAAATCCAAAATGATGCTCTGATGAGAAATGGCATCGTATATGTCGAATTAAACAAATAGTTAAGAATGTTGTTCCAATTAGTACATGAACCCCATGGAACCCTGTGGCTACAAAAAAGGTTGATCCATAAATTCTATCCGCAATTGTGAAAGAAGCTTCTAAATATTCAAGACCTTGAAGAAATGTAAAATATACCCCGAGCAAAATAGTTACTAGTAATCCTTGACGACATTGATCAAAATTATTTTCTATTAGTCCATGATGAGCTCACGTAATTGTTACACCAGACGCTAATAAGATTCTTGTATTTAGGAGAGGAACTTGAAACGGATTAAAGCCCTGAATACCTACTGGGGGTCAAATTGCTCCCACTTCAATATTGGGGGATAAACTTCTATGGAAAAATGCTCAGAAAAATGAAATAAAGAAGAATACTTCGGAAATAATAAAAAGAATTATTCCCCATCGTAATCCAAAGTTAACCTTAAGGGAATGAAGTCCTTGCAGAGTACCCTCTCGAGTAATATCTCGTCACCACTGAAAAGAAACAATACAAGCTCTAAACAGACCAAAAAAAAATAAAGAAGGCTCAAATGTGTGGAATCACTTTACTAATCCTGTTGTGATAGAAAAAGCAGCTAAAGCTCTGGCTAGAGGTCAAGGTCTTACATTAACTAAATGAAACGGATGATTTAATTTATTCATTATTCTCTTGCATAGAGAGTTGTTAGGGTGGCGAATACATAAGATTGAATAATCGCTACTGAGAATTCTAGAACAAGTAAAAGAACTTGGGCTATAATAATTATGAATAAAGTAAGAAGATTTGCTCTTAGTCCTTGATTACCCAAGAGAGTAAGCAAAAGATGCCCAGCAATTATATTTGCGGCTAATCGCACAGATAAGGTGATTGGTCGAATTATGTTTCTAATAAGCTCAATTAAAACTATAAATGGCATTAACGCAGGGGGAGTTCCTAAAGGAACTAAATGGGCTAAAGCATGAATTGTTTCCTTAATTCATGAGAATAAAATAAAAGAGAGTCATAAGGGTAGTGCTAAGCATAAACTAACTACTAGATGACTTGTTGCTGTAAAAATATAAGGGAATAATCCCAGAAAATTATTATAGAAAATGAAGATAAATAATCTAATTAATAAAATAGGAGAACCTATTTTTCTTGGTCCTAGTAATGTGGAAAATTCTTGATCAAGTTTTTTAAGAACAAAGGATCACACTGCCTGAGATCGAGAAGGGATTGCCCAAAATCCTATGGGAATAATGATTATACCAGTTAGTAAGCTTAGTCAGTTAGTTAAAATTGATGAAGTAGGGTCAAAGACCGAAAAAAGGTTAGTTATCATTTTCAATTTATCATTTTAGAAGAAATATTTCCATAAGAAACACTCTTAGGTATAGGATCATAAATAAAGTAAGTGATTCTCATAATAAGAATCAAAATAAAAAAGCATAATAGAATTACTGATACTCAAGGAAGAGGGGCTATTTGTGGAATAAGAGAGTGCCCAAAGGACTTCTTAGGAATGACAACCCTATATTTTAAATGAAACTAAATCTCTTAAATCCGTAAGGGGTTAATTACACCATAGTAAAGCTTAAGAGGCTATCGCTTTTATCAGCCACCTTACGAAATTTGGGATTCTAATCACTCTAAAAATTCTTCCCCTTCAATAGATTCAATAACGATTGGTATGAATCTATGACCTGAACCACAGATTTCTGAACATTGACCATAGAACACACCTGGTAAGTTTATCAGTAGTCTAGATTGATTTAAGCGTCCAGGAACTGCATCTATTTTAATTCCTAAACAGGGCACTGCTCATGAATGCAGAACATCATCAGATGTAATTATTACACGGACAGGTTGGTTGAAAGGAAGAGGAACCCGATTATCGACATCTAAGAGTCGAAATATTCCTGACTCTAGTTCATTCGTAGGAATCATGTAAGAATCAAATTGAACGTCATTAAAATCTGAGTACTCATATCCCCAATATCATTGATGGCCGGTTACCTTAATAGTAAGTGCAGGGTTATGAATTTCATCAATTAAGTAAAGAAGCCGAATCGAAGGCAAGGCAATTGCAATAAGCACAAGAGCAGGAAGAACTGTCCAAATTGTTTCGATTATTTGGCCATCAAGTAGATATCGATGAAGAAACTTATTAGAAAAAATAGCTGTAAGGAAAAAACCAACAACTGAAGTAATAAGAACAACAATTAAGAGAGCATGATCATGAAAAAACCTGAGTTGTTCCATTAAAGGAGAGTTTCCGTTTTGAAGTCCTAATTGAAATCATTGAGACATTTTTAAAGGGGTGACCCCATCTATGGAGCTTAAATCCATTGCATAAATTTCTGCCACTTTAAAAAGAAGAAATTATAGTTAATTCTTCATAATTATGATCTGCTGGAGGATGCGGATGATTTCATTCAATTCTTGAACTTAAATTTAGAGAGAACACGTTAGCTCGCTTTATTGTAAAAGCATCTCACAAACAATAAATAAACAGTAAGGTTGCCAGAAAAGATATTACTCTTCCAACTGAAGATACAACATTTCAGGATGTGTAGGTATCTGGGTAGTCAGCATAACGTCGGGGTATTCCTGCTAACCCTAAGAAGTGTTGAGGAAAGAATGTTAGGTTTACCCCAACAAATATGATGAAAAAATGAACCTTTAAAAGAGATTGATTGAACCCTACCCCTGTTATTAGAGGAAACCAATGAGTGAATCCCCCTAAAATAGCAAATACAGCTCCTATAGATAATACATAATGAAAATGAGCTACTACATAGTAAGTATCATGAAGAACAATGTCAATTCTTGAATTAGATAAAACAACTCCTGTAAGACCCCCAACAGTGAATAGAAATACAAAACCTAGGGCCCATAGTATAGAAGGGCTCATAATTAGCCGTGTCCCGTGTAAAGTACCGATTCAGCTGAAAATCTTGATTCCTGTAGGAATTGCAATAATTATTGTTGCTGCAGTAAAATAGGCACGTGTATCAACGTCTATCCCCACTGTAAATATGTGATGAGCCCATACAACAAATCCTAATACACCAATTGCTATTATAGCATAAATTATACCTAGGGTACCAAATGCTTCCTTCTTACCTCTTTCTTGGCTAATAATATGAGACACCATCCCGAAACCAGGTAAAATTAAAATATAAACTTCGGGATGCCCAAAGAATCAGAATAAATGTTGATAAAGAATAGGGTCCCCTCCTCCTGCAGGGTCAAAAAATGAGGTATTTAAATTTCGGTCAGTCAATAACATTGTGATTCCTCCTGCTAAAACTGGAAGAGAGAGGAGTAAGAGAACTGCCGTAATACCCACGGCTCAAACAAATAATGGTATACGATCTAGAGTTATAGATTGTGGTCGTATATTAATAAAAGTTGTAATGAAATTTACTGCACCCAGGATTGAAGAAATCCCTGCTAAATGTAAAGAAAAGATAGCTAAATCAACTGAAGGCCCTGCATGAGCAATGGCTGCTGAGAGTGGGGGATAGACAGTTCACCCTGTTCCTACACCTCTTTCTACTATTGAACTAGCAACAAGTAATGTTAGTGATGGTGGGAGTATTCAGAATCTTAAATTATTAAGACGAGGGAAAGCTATATCAGGAGCACCCAATATAATTGGCACAAGTCAGTTACCAAATCCTCCAATTAAAATTGGTATAACTATAAAAAAAATTATAATAAAAGCATGAGCAGTAACAATAACATTATAAAGTTGTTCATCTCCGAGAAGAGATCCAGGTTGACCTAACTCTGCTCGAATAAGTATTCTAAGAGATGTACCAACCATTCCTGATCAAGCACCAAAAATAAAATAGAGAGTTCCGATATCCTTATGATTAGTAGAATATAATCAACGTTGCAAAAGTTAATTTTTTTATTGTTTAGGAGTAGGATGGCCGATTTAAGGTATTAGATTGTAAATCTAACCATGGGGAATCCCTCTTACTATATAATTAGTGTTTATTAACAAATGATCATATAGTTTAACAAAAATATTAGATTGCAAATCTTGAGATGAAATTTTCTATGATCTAAAATACACATTAGTGTAGAGTGCACGTAAGGTTTTGATTCTTAAAGAGAAAATTAAATATTCATGTGTAGTAAAGCTAAGTTAATTAAAAGAGTAAGCTAAATTAAGCTACTGGGCTCATACCCCAATGATAGAGTAATCTCTCTTTTAATAATAAAGTGGTTATGCTTAAGCTTATCTTATTTAATTATACTTTCTAGAGAGTCATGATTAGGGCTGTGAATAGGATTAGAGCTCAATTCTTTGAGTTTTGTCCCTATTTTAATTAATTTGAGAAAGGAAACTAGCTTAAAATATTTCTTAGTTCAATCATTTGGATCTGTTTTATTTTTAATAGGAGTATTTAATTTAAATTTTTCCGTATTTTCTTACATAGGCCTACTTCTAAAAGCTGGGGTTGCCCCTTTACATTTCTGAGTTTTATCAGTAACAAAGAACATGAGTTGGTCAATTCTAATATTATTACTAACAGTCCAAAAATTAGGCCCTCTCTTAGGGCTTGCTTTAAGAGAATTCTCTAGAGCTCTCGTAATTATTTTATCAGCTTTATTAGGAAGATTTGGGGGGTTTATTCAATCTAACTTACGGCTTATCTTAAGTTTTTCTAGAATTGCCCATCTCTCCTGACTTCTTATTAACTTAAATAGAATAATATTATTTTTTTCCTATTACCTGATTTATTCATTTATCTCTATTTTGCTAGGGATTAGCTTTAATAAATCAAAGATTTTTAGAATTTCTCAAATAAATTTTCCTCAAAGCCTTTTATCAAAATTATCGATATCCATGAGATTATTATCCTTGGGGGGACTTCCACCTCTTTTAGGGTTTTTCATTAAGTGAATAACTATCGAGATAAATTTTTTACCAGTTTCTATCTGTGTTGGTTTAGTCCTGTCAACCTGTATTTCTCTTTTTTTTTATTTAAAAATTGTGATAGTCCCTCTATTAAGACCATTTAACTATCTACTCAAATGAGATTGGGTTATTCTTCTGTCTTTTTCAATTAATTGTCTTTTACCTTTATTAATTATTTAAAATTTAAAGCTTTAAGTTAATAAAACTAGTAGCCTTCAAAGCTGAAAATAAACTGAGTTTAAGCTTTAATTAAATAAGGGCGGTTTATTGCATAATTACAGTATCAACGTAATCCTTTTTATCAGGCACCTTATT